AAAAATGAAATAATCCGTAAAAATTTTCATCTATTTTCTATCCTTTTGGCGGCATGGCCGAGTGGTAAGGCGGGGGACTGCAAATCCTTTTTCCCCAGTTCAAATCCGGGTGTCGCCTGATCAACAAAAAAAGAATAGTCCTTATTATTTTCTTATTATTCCTACATGTTCCCATTCCCTTGGGATGTTACTACGTATTTTGCTTGTGTTTAATCTTTCCTGATTCGAAATCATAATCGATTTATTGGATTGGTTTCTCAACAGTGTTTGGCCAGAATCTCCTTTTGACTCTGCGCCACTATTTCCACTATTATTAGTGAGAAATAATGGAAGAATTCTTTCGTATTTATAGAGATAGGGGACATAATTCACATGGATATAGTAAGTCTCGCTTGGGCTGCTTTAATGGTAGTCTTTACATTTTCCCTTTCACTCGTAGTGTGGGGAAGAAGTGGGCTATAAAAGTATTACTAATTGAGTTGAGGAATCAAACCTTATTTATTATTTTATAGATCATTATCGTTCTGAAACGCTAAACTATTTCAAATCCCATTGGATTCGAACCTATGAATCATATTCTTTTAATCAAAGAGATATTTCAGCGATTCCCGTGTAAAAGAAAGGGATTCAGATGATTCGAATAAATAGATGTAGCAAATTGGAATTTGTTGTTATGTCAATTCTATACAATGGAATGCACATATATGAAGAGAATATTGTAGATTGATCTCTAGAAACTTACTTTATTCTAGATTAATAAAAATAGACTAAGAGTATAGATAGTATGGTAGAAAGAAAGATTCATCTATTTCTTTCTTACCATACTATCGAATTCATAGAATATTGCAGATTATAGTCGGCTCATTTCATTTAAGTTAAGACGCGAAATTGGAATTTTTTTCATTTGACTTCGTCCATTTTTGATCAAAACTCAAAAGGAAAGTTCCATTGAATTGAATTAATCATTTTGGCTGGCTGTTTTTACGTAAATGATAAGTAGAAAAGCGGTAGGAACTAGAATGAATAGTGCAGTAGCAATAAATGCAAGAATATTTACTTCCATAATCTCATCAGTTTTTTTACTTCGCAATAACTCGGGATTTAATCCCCTAGAGATGATAAATTTTTCGTCTCTAAATTCAATCAATAAAGTACCTTTTAATGATCTTGAATCGGATCAATATCATGAATAACAATATCTGATCTATCAAATCAACTCGTCGTCGAGACTTGAATAGTATAACATAGTATACTATAGTAAGTTCTTTTATCCATACCGAATCCAAAGTAGATTTGGATTCCTGACCCAATCAATCAAAAATTCCTTTATTTATCATCCGTTTCCTTGTTTTTTTTCTATAGCCTGCCTTGCGTCTTCTTTGTAAATCATCTGATGAATTATCATCAAATTGCCTTTTCAGTTCGATTAGTCACATAGTGACAAATCTAAACAAACAATAAAAACGAAATGAAAAAAAATACTTAAGTTCTAAATTCCTTGTTTTACTCTGATTTTTTTGAAAACAAGGGGTTGATAAAAATGAGGCCGGGATAAAAGATCTAATATTCATTAAATTCAAAATTCACTATTTTAGTGTTTGGGATTTGTTCCACAAGCTCTTAAAATTAAGACAAAATAGGAAAGAAAAAAAATAAAGACTCTTTTTTGCTTTAGCAATGAAATTATGCCCCTGCCACCCTTTGTATAGTTCATATAAAGGGAAAAATGAATTAATGTATTTATTGAATATTTGATCCGTCGGGACTGGCGGGGCTCGAACCCGCAGCTTCCGCCTTGACAGGGCGGTGCTCTGACCAATTGAACTACAATCCCAGGGAAATAAGGGATCTAGCAGAAAATTTTATTCTTTTTTCTCTTCGTATGCAGGATTTCTGCAACACAAAGGGGGTTATATCATGGTATATTGGCAAATTTCTTGGGTCGAGCTGGATTTGAACCAGCGTAGACATATTGCCAACGAATTTACAGTCCGTCCCCATTAACCGCTCGGGCATCGACCCAGGAAGAATCAATTTTAGGCTTATTGTTAATCCATGATCAATTTCCTTTCGTAGTACCCTACCCCCAGGGGAATTCGAATCCCCGCTGCCTCCTTGAAAGAGAGATGTCCTAAACCACTAGACGATGGGGGCCGACTTACCCAACCGCCCTCATACTATGATCATAGTATGATCATTTTTTGAAATTGTCAATATAATGGAATGGTATGATTAGATCCGAGGTATCTTTCCGTTTTTCAGAATTATATATAATTTTTTGATTCGTCACCCATAGTCATGAATCGATTCATTAGAATCGACATTCTCTTATAGAAATATACTAAACTAAATTTAGTAAGCGGGATCAAGAAGTTATTCAAAACTTTCTCTAAAAATCGAATTTCGTTCAAGGGTACAAGTAAAATCCCTTCATCCCATGATTTGATCAAATATCTTGAAATTTCTTTTATGTCAAATTAGTAATTGTACATGTATGTTA